GTGAACGTCTTTCCTCGTAGCAGGGTCGGGGGAAAGAATGGGAAAGGCGATTTCACTATATTTCTGACCGGGAACAGGACCTATCACAAGAATATTTCTTTTATTGGGACGATAACTCTGAAAAGACAGATTTCCCATCTTTTCTCTCACCTCGGGAGAAATACGATCGGTGGGGGCTAACTCGAATCCCTCGGGTAAAATAAGAACAGCCCCCACATTCAAAGCCCCCTTTTTACCATTAGCAAGAACTTGTTTCAGTTGCATATCATAAGGGATTCGAACAACTGCTTCAAATACAGTATCAGGAAGCACGGCTTGCGGAACTTCAATATCCACGGGCTTATTAGCTAAATGGCAATTGGCACATACAATTCGTCCAGTTGCTTCTCGTGGGTTTTCATAACCCTGCTGCGCAAAAATGGGATATGCATTTGAAATAGATGCCCGAGTTATTACATATATCATGATCGATACAGAAATCGATTGAGTCATCTGTTCCTTTACCCAAGAAAAAGTATTTCTATTTTGCATGTCCAATCATTGATCCCGGAATTTCTACAATAAATTAGATAGGTAGCTAGTATAGTTCCCTATACACGAGTCTGTCATTGTACTGGGATAATTGTACTGGAATATAGGACGAATACCTTGAAGAGCTAGAAGTATAAAGAATTAAGTAAGATTGAAAATGCTTTCTTTATATACGAAGAAAGATTCTGATTTGATTGATATCAGGAGATCAAATGAGTTCTTCATTCATTCATTGAATGATAAATAACTACAAGTGAAGGAGATACACGATTTAAATAATAAAAGATCCAATATTTCACAATTGTATCTAAAATAACTGGAAAAGTGGAAACAAGACTAGATATAATTTGATCGTTATGAACCAATCCAAAATCGTTGTAGACCGAACCAATCATTAGTTCCCAACCATGGGTCGAATGAAATCCGATCCATAAATCAGTAACTAAAAGAATCAAAAAAGCTTTTATTGTGTCACTTAAGTTATAGAGGAATTCCTGAATCCAAGAATTAAGAATGACAAGTTCTTCATTACCCAGAATAAAATAACCACTTAGAATAGCGAAACAAATTATATTTGTCGAGAAATCCAAAATGATATGGAGATGATATTCATTGTGTGTTTTGACCAATTGTATCGTTTCCTTGTGTATTCCTATACGAAGTTTTTGTATATGCGTTTCCGGGTACTCCTTTATCATTTCATCCAAGAGGAATAGTTCTTCCAATTCTATGAATCTTTCTAGAACGTTTTTCTCTTGAATATCATTCAAAAAAGTTTCGGATTTCCCGGTATTCCACCAATTAGTAACCCAAGGTTCCAGACATTTATTAAATGAGAGAGAGACCCACCAGGGCAAAAATATTATGGATGAAATATATGGGAGGGAGACCCAGGCTTTCTTTTTTTTTTTCATTTTTATCCTAAAAGGACCCTTATTCTATTTCTATATTCCTTTCCTTCTAGATCCTAGATCTAAATTATTACACAAAAATAGGAAATAGACCCATGGGTTCAATACCTTTTTATAGAACTCGTACTTCAGAGAAATATCAGATAGAGTCGACGGTTGTATTAAAAAGGAAATTAGCAAGTTTTTTTCCATTTTTTCTTCAGTTCATTTCAAAATACTTCAATTGGTACGCGCAAGAAATAGGCCAATTCGGCAGCTTTTTGTTCAATTTCTCGTGGAGTAAAATACTCATCAGTACGAGTCAAGGGAATGGCTCCTTGGCCTCTGATTTCCATATAAAGGACACGACGAGGATAAAGACCCTCTTTAACCTCCATTCTGATTGATTGTATATCTCTCATAAGTAAGCGAAGGAAGATGCGACGATTTATTCCAGGAAATCCCCAACGAAAAATACACACTATTCCTTCTTTTCTATCGAATCTGTCATAACCACTACCTACATTCCATGAAATTGTGCACCACAAATAGGAGCTAATGAATAGACCTGCGATCCCATAGAAAGACATCACGATCCCTTGTGGAAAAAAAATAATTTGCTGAGATGGAAATACGGATATCAGATTCCTACCAAGATAACTAGAAGTTCCAACCACTAAGAATCCTAGTGAACCTAAAAAAAGGATACAGGCCCAGAAAAAATTACTTGTTTTTCGAGACCCCATTATAAGTTCTATCCATATATGTTCTGATCGCCAATTCATACTCCACTAGATCCAGTTGCATTCGATTGGAATTGAGAGAATAACCCAAATGAATTTTACTTTCTTGATCCCGAAGTAACTTTCATTAACTAGCACTATTCTGATGTAAACCGTTAGAAGTAATTTGTTAGATACATTGACTTTCCATTTAAATAAAATATTCGCCGATCCATTTTGAATTTAACCAGCTATACCTGCATATACATGCATTTATGCGGATATCATGTATCCGCATAAATGCATAATAGTTCTTTCATTTGTGTTCGTAAAGAGTCACATATCGTACCATATTACACTAAATAAATATCTGTATTATGATCCAGTGTTGAAATAAATTGATGAGATTTGGTCCCATTGGATCTAGACAATCTTATTTTTTTGGACATGAAGAGATAAAGAAGCCATTGCAATTGCCGGAAATACTAGGCCCACTAAAGGCACAAAAATAGAGGGTAAGTTGAGATCTGTCATAGAATGGGTGCCTCGATTTAATATTTCTATCTATTAGAAAGAGAAAGATATCTTATGATATGATAAGTATATCTATCCTAAGTATATATCATAAACTGTATTATATTTATAATATTATTTATTATATATAAAAATATTATTTAAATTTAATAAAAATATTATTATATTATAAAAAATATTATTATATTATAATATAATTTATAATTATTTTATTTATTAATAATTTATTAAATAAAAAATATTAATATTTAGAAATTAATATTTATAAGAAATTAATAAGTAGTTAATAAATAGTTAATAAGAATTAATAAGTGCAAGGAATGTAGAACTAAATAAGATAAGTGTACCTATTCATCTTTCTACACAAATATGTATGATAATTCACTTTATTAATAAATTTTATTATTATTTTCCCATCCTTATTTCTTTCTATCTTTCTAATCTAATAAGGAGTTTATTATGAAAATAAAAGATTTTATTAGGAGTTTGCGACTCTAACTAATTCGATCCATCCAACAAACGGGGATTCGTAGTAAAAAATGGGGGTTATCGATAGATATAGAAATAACTTCTATTCTCTATTTTATATTTATTTCTTTTTATTTTGATTTCGATATTTTTTTTTATTGTCTATATTAATACGTAAGAAGGCCAGATAATTTTTTTTTATTTTCCCTAATTCTAATTCCTCAGAGGGAGAAATTCACTTTTTTATCCTGTTGATAGAAGGTTCGTGATTACTAATCATGAATAGAGGTAGGATAAAAAAATAGATCTGGAGGAAAAACTAAAAAGTAATTACCCGAAACTTCTAACTCTTATTACAAGTAGAACTTATGTCATCAAAGAAAACACCATCCTTTTTCGTTTTTTTTGATTACGATGAACTAAATATTTGTTCGCTACAAATAACTGAATTTAGTACTATACTTTATTCATTTTTTGAATTTTGATTCAAGGGAAAGAAACCGTGGAGCTGAAATAACTCACTCAGAACACCTTTTAAAGGATTACGTGGTACAATTGGGTCAAATAAGCCTTTATGGAATAAATACTCAGCCGCTTGTGAACCATCGGGTACTGTCTCATTCAATGTTTGTTCAATTACTCTTTTGCCCGCAAATGCAATGTGGGCATTAGGTTCAGCAACAATGACATCTCCCAACATACCAAAACTGGCTATTACTCCACCGGTTGTAGGAGATGTAAGGATTGATACATAGAATAATTTTTTATTTGATTGATAATTATATGAAGCGGAAGATATTTTAGCCATTTGCATCAAACTCAAACTTCCTTCTTGCATGCGCGCTCCTCCAGAAGCACACACAATAATGACAGGTAGAGATCGATTAGTAGCATACTCGATCAAACGAGTGATTTTCTCGCCTACTACAGATCCCATACTACCTCCCATGAACTTAAAATCCATAACTCCAATTGCTATGGGAATACCATTTAGTTGACCTATGCCTGTTTGAACAGCTTCAGTTAAACCTGTCTTTCTTTGATAAGAATCGATATGATCTCTATAGGGTTTCCCCTCTGAATGAAATTCAATGGGGTCCATAGAGACCATATCTTCATCCATAGGATCCCAAGTCCCCGGATCAATCGAAAGTTCGATTCTATCTGAACTGCTCATTTTCAAATGATATCCACACTGTTCACAAATATTCATTTTTGACCTAAAACATTTTTTATAATTTAATCCATAACAATTTTCGCATTGAATCCATAAATGTCTGTATTTTTTTTTTCTACCGAAATCATTAGATCTTCTTCTTATATTGAAATCACTGCCATTTTTACTAGTTCTTATACCAGAACTCCCACTTTCACTACCAGTTCCATTTTCAGTACAAATGAAACTATAAATGTAACTGTCACTGTAATTGTCGGTACCACCCGAAATGGAACTATTAATACTGACTTCAAAACGAAGATAATTATCAATGCAACTATTAATGTGATTATTCCAACTAGATTGAGTATCATTATCATATATGTAATGATCATAGTTGTGATTGTTTCTCTTAGACCCATTATTTAAATAACTAAAAAAAAAACTTTCTAGTTCACTCAGAAAAGAACTATCATTGTCAATCTCAAAAATCTGATTTTCAATATCAAAACATACAGAAAAACTGTCACCATTACTATCCCTAACTAAAAAAGTGTCATCAGAGATAAAACTCCAAATATCCCTGATATCAAATAAATAATCAACATTTCTGAAACTATAACTGTCACTATCACTCCGACTAGGAATGTTTTTCTCCGTACTATTTAGAATGGGTTCTTCACTTCCACTGGTATGTCC